TTTTGAATCGATCTCAATTGATCTCTCGTTACTGTTCCGAGGAGAAGAAATAAGTAGGGATGACAGGATTTGAACCTGTGACATTTTGTACCCAAAACAAACGCGCTACCAAACTGCGCTACATCCCTTTCGATTGATTTACAGTGTCATTGTAGAGAATCCCCATTTTGTTTTCCATATCTTTATCTTTATTTCCAGAGAAAAATGATATTTCGATTTATTCTTTGTCTTTGGTCTCATATCAGATAACATATAATAATAAACCGACACACGTATCAAATATATCTATATGAAACGGCCTTCAAATTGCTGAATGTTCAGGTGGAAGGGACCTTCTTTTTTTTTTTAAGATTTTAGAAAAGACGAGGAAAATCTTAGCTACTAAATCCTTGTACATTTCCATTGAAATTAGGGAGTCCATGTCCAAATACAGGTGGTTCCTAGTTACATATACATCTGATCATATAGCTATTTTGTTTATGTATTACAATAAAGCAGGAGGTTTTAAAATGCGAGATCTAAAAACATATCTCTCCGCGGCACCGGTACTAAGTACTTTATGGTTTGGGTCTTTAGCAGGTCTATTGATAGAGATTAATCGTTTTTTCCCAGATGCGTTGACATTCCCTTTTTTTTCATTCTAGTTATTTTATTGATCTAACTGTTGGCAGAGGAGGGATTGAAGAAGATTAGAGATAGAACGCAATATCTGTGACTAGTACTTCTCCCCTCCCTACTCTTTCTTTTCTTTGTTGTTTTATTATTCTATTTTTATTATATTTATTTGTTATTATTATTATATTTAATATTAGATATTATTAGAAAAAATTAGAATAAGTTCGAAAAGAGAAAGAATAAAATTTTAGTCAACCTCAGTAAAAGACGGAACTCGCCCCAGGCCTAAATAGTGATAACGAAAATGGAAATGTGGCTATGGCAACAGTATCATAAAGATACACTTATTAAATGAAATACTCTACTTCAATTCTCAATCTAAATAGGAACTATTTAGAATAATTAAACCCATTGTATTACTTATTATTAATATATTGATTGCAACGAAATCTTTCATAAATTGGAATTGGATTTCAAGCTCGCAACTTCCATTTTTTTCTTTCCTTTCTTTTTCTTCGATTCGGATCGAAAAATAGAACAGTTAAGTGAATAGAAAACCAAAAAGGGGGTTCATGGCCAGGGGTAAGGATGCCCGAGTAAGAGTTATTTTGGAATGCACCGGGTGTGTTCGAACGGGTCTTAGTGTTAATAAGAAATCAAGAGGCATTTCCAGATATATTACTCAAAAAAATCGACACAATACACCTGGTCGATTGGAATTGAGAAAATTCTGTCCCTATTGTTACAAACATAAGATTCACGGGGAGATAAAGAAATAGATAGAATCGATCACCTGCGTGTCACTCCTTCAAGGAATCTGAAAAAAGAGATATTAACTATATCTTAGATAGTTAATAACACGTAATTAATATACCATATATTAAAAACTTGATATATTAATAGCATAGAATATATAGAATCTCTAAAAAAAAATTCTATTTCTTAATTCTAAATCATTTTAGATTTGATCAAACGAAATAGGATTTTTTGGATAAGGAATAAACAAAACATGCATAAATTCAAGCGACTTTTTCATAAATCCAAGCGTTCTTTGCGTAGGCGTTTGCCCCCGATCAAATCGGGGGATCGAATTTCTTATAGAAACATGAGTTTAATTAGTCGATTTATTAGTGAACAAGGAAAAATATTATCTAGACGGGTAAATCGATTGACCTTAAAACAACAACGATTAATTACTATTGCTATCAAACAAGCTCGTATTTTATCTTTGTTACCGTTTCTTAATAATGAAAAACAATTTGAAAAAGGCGAGTCGACTGCTAGAACTGCCGGTTTTAGAACCCGAAATCAAATCAATAGGCTTACTCTTCAATAGAATCAAACTCCCAATCCGAATTCAAATAAGGATTTCTTTTTTGTTTAAAATACAGGTTGTAAGAAAAAAACGAATTGAATTGGGTAAGAACAAGGAATCAATCTTTTTTTATTGAACGTGTTTGCTCATTTTAACGACTGTATCCTATCCTATTCTATAATACAAATTTCTACTCTACCTTCCCGGAGTTCATTATTCAGGGAACTCCATTTAAAGCATCTCGAGCGATTCGTTCCAATTGCCTTATTTTATTATTTCATTGGAAATCATATAAAGACTTTTTTTATTTAATATAGCCATTTGCGCAAGTATTTTACGATTAAGAAGCAACTGCCTCTTGTACAGACTGTACATTAATATACTATAACTATAGGATACCCACCTCTCGCGAATTACTGCATTTATTCGCGTGATCCACAAACGACGAAAATCTCTCTTTTGCCTATCTCTATCCCGATGAGCCGAAACCAAAGCTCGTATTTTCTGTTGAGTAATAGTTCGAGTAAGTCTTGAACGAGCCCCCCGAAAGCTTGAGGCAAATAAACGAATTTTTGTTCTACGGTTCCGAGCTATATATCCTCGTCTAATTCTGGTCATTGAATAAATGAAACTTTGAGGAATAACTGATCAATTTGCTTGCTTTCAGTTACTCTTTATTTTCTTTACTAGCCTATTAATTAACAAAGCGGGTTCTCCCAATGTATAAGTAAAAACTCCAATGGCTTTTGCTACAATAACCTTCCCAACCACTATTTTTTTTCGAGGCATTTTATCAATGCCTCGAAAAAAAAGCACAGTAAATATAAATGGATAAAGAAATGGTGGGTTCCATCGTTTATATGGTTACTTCTTAAATTAAACGGTAAGGCCCTCTCTATACACCGGAGCCCCTTTCTTCGTTCTTCATTTAATCAATATATTAACTTGTACAGTTCACACTCTTTGACTCTACCCATGGGATTATCCAGTAATAGACCTTTCACAAGGAGATCCACCCAATACAGTAACGGTATTTAATTATGAAGATTTGTTGGGTAGCTGACCCTCTGAGTCCGTTCTTGCAAGAGTCTGGGCAGAATTTTTATGCTTTTTTAAATAAAAAAGAATTTCCCTGGATAATCAGTTGTTACCAATGGGTAATTCTTTTCATCTTAAATTGAAAAATTAAGGGGTGCACATGTTTGTCCCAATGGAAACCAAAAATTTAGTCCACAATATACACAATAACAAGATATGGTAGATCTTTTTTTTAGATCGTGAATGGAGGAACTCCATTCTATCCTATTCGTTGGTACTGTATCGATCACTGATACTGTAATTTTTTTCTTTTGTCCCGGCCCAGGATCTGAACGAGTCGCACATACACCCGAATACATGTTCCTCGGCGCTGAGGACATCCCCTAAGAGCGGGGGATTTCGTGACATTTTTTATTGGCTGCCTTGTATTCCTAATAAGTTGTTTAAGAGTTGGCATGGAAATCGTATCTGAATCCTATATCGAAAGGGGATGGTTTAGATTGATCCTAACCGGATGATTATGATTTCTTTTAATATATTTTTATAAATATAAATTTTCCTAAATTTAATATACTAAATATTAACTATTTAACTGTTAAATCTTAAAATTTCAAAATTTGATTTTAAATGTGATTTATGTGAAATCTTTGCTATTTTTCAACCGCTACACGATCAACAATTCCATGAGCTTGGGCTTCTGTTGCTGACATAAAAGCATCCCTTTCCATGTCTTCGGATACCATCCATAAGGGTTTGCCCGTTCTTTGTACATAAACCCTTGTGATGGTTTCGCGGAGCTTCAGCAGTTCTTCCGCTTCCAGGACAAATTCTCCTACTTGTGCCATAAAAAAAGCACTAAAAGGCTGATGGATCATTACCCTGATGATAGAACATAATAAATGGTTATTCGATCTTTCATGATTAAGGCAGTAGAAGATAAAAAGAAAGAATAAGAAAAAAAAAAAAGAAAAAACGATAGAATTGACCAACCGTACATGCATGGTTTGCACATTGCATACGGCTCTTTAATAGAATTGACTTTTACCTTCCATCAAAGAAAAAAAAATCAGAAAATATAGAGTCTATCAGACCCAGATCGGTAAATGATCTAATAACCGCCCTTCCTTTTTTTTTTTGGAATTAAAAAAAATACTATGACGGTTCCGTTGCTTTATATCTTTATATATATTTTTTTTTCATTTGTGATTCAGCAATCCCAAAGTTTCTTTTTTTGGTATTCTTTTCTTTCCGAACATAGCCAAAACAGTCTTTCTTTGGGTGTGAAAAAAAAATAAGGTTTGTGACACTGAAACAGGCCTCCGATAAATAAGAAAAAATCGGCAATACCTTTTTTCATACTACTCTTTCGATATATAATTTAATGATTTTTGAATTGTTTTTGAAAAAGCAATACAATTTTGTTTCTATCGAATTCGAAGTGCCATGCTATTATTACTGAAAAAAATTTTATATGGTGAAGGCATAGTCTTTTTTATCTCAAAAAAAAACTCATTGGCGCCAAGCGTGAGGGAATGCTAAACGTTTGGTAATTTTTCCTCCGACCAGGATAAAAGATCCCATTGAAGCGGCTAATCCCAGGCATATTGTCTGTACATCTGGTCGCACAAATTGCATAGTATCATAAAGAGCTATTCCAGGTATTACCCATCCGCCTGGAGAGTTGATAAACAAATAAAGATCTTTGGTATCACTCTCCATAGTTAGATATAATATAAGAGCAATAAGTTGATTCGCGAGATGGGTATTAATTATTTGGCCTAAAAAAAGTAATCTTTCTCGATAAAGTCGGTTGATTAGGATAAAATTCGATCCTTTAGGAACCGTACATGCATCCTTTGATGCATACGGTTCAACAAAAATCGCGAAAACAAAGAAGAATCAATGTATAGATCCTAGCTTTCCTTCTTTTTTCCTAAGAGGCTCTTTCTAATTTTCTATTCTAACGAAGAAATTTTTCTTCCATTTTTCAATAAAAATGAGTTTTGGCCTGTTTACCTAAAAAAAGGGGCATTTACTAAACTTTTCGAACTAACTTCTTTTTGATGTATTGTTTCATCGAGATTCAATCTAAATCACGATGTCATTCTCTTGTTCCTGAATGGTCCTCTTCAATTCTTTTAGGTTTATGCTCTACTCCGAGTAAAGATCCACCCGATTTTTATTTGCACATATAGAGCAAAAGCCCCCACTACCACGTCTTTTTGCGAAGACTTCTTTTTTTTTTCAATTCATTTCATGTCTTCCGTTAAATATTCGACGTATTTATTATATTAGTCACGTAATTTTGATTAACAGTTGGAAATTACTTTAATTTACTTTAATTTAATAAAAAAAGTCAAATATGATACAAATAGTAATCATAGATAATCTATTACCAATTGGGTTTTTTCTAAACGGAGCCTGGATACCGCGTTTTTTTATTAGTCCAAACAAATAAGCCAACCATAAATTTTATTCTAATCGATAATATTAATCTGGATACCTCTCAACAAAAAAATCTTATTTTATTTCATTGCACTTCACGCTCCAAAGTTTTGATGATTCGATCAATCCTTTTTGGGCAAAGCTGAAGGATATCTCAATCGGGGGAGAAAATGGGGAAATACCATATGACCCACTATATCTGACAAGCCGCACTATATGTCAACCCAGGATGAAGCGTTTTCCCCAGGATTTCGAAAGGGTATTCTTGGAACACCAATAGGCATAAAATGAAAGAAAAAATTAAGTACTATATCTCACTTTGATGTGGAATCGTAATAATGGTTTTTTTTTAATAATATTGTCTTTTCTTCTCTATTTTAGCCATAAATTAGATAAATTTATAAATAAACTCAAGGAAGACAGAATGAATAAAATAACAGAAATTGAGGCACTTTGAAAGATAAAGGAATACGACCGTATAAAATGATATCAATCCCCCCTTGCGTATTGGTACTTATCGGGTATAAAATAGATTTGCTTCTCTTTGTTCCTACGAACAGAATTAGAATTGTTCCTTTATTATTACTACATTACTAAAAGACTGGAACAAAGATTAATCCTTTCTCTCAGATAATGCACTGAAAGGGAGAGGTCCATAGTATAGTTTTCCAATGCAATAAAGTTACATAGTGTCTATTTTTTGTTGATACAAGGGGTATTTTCCATGGGTTTGCCTTGGTATCGTGTTCATACCGTCGTATTGAATGATCCCGGTCGTTTGCTGGCTGTCCATATAATGCACACGGCTCTGGTTGCTGGTTGGGCTGGTTCGATGGCTCTATATGAATTAGCAGTTTTTGATCCCTCTGACCCTGTTCTCGACCCAATGTGGAGACAAGGTATGTTCGTTATACCCTTTATGACTCGTTTAGGAATAACCGATTCATGGGGCGGTTGGACTATCACAGGCGGGACTATAACGAATCCGGGTATTTGGAGTTACGAAGGTGTGGCCGGGGCGCATATTGTGTTTTCTGGATTGTGCTTCTTGGCAGCTATTTGGCATTGGGTGTATTGGGATCTAGAAATATTTACTGATGAACGTACAGGAAAACCTTCTTTGGATTTGCCTAAAATCTTCGGAATTCATTTATTTCTCTCAGGAGTGGCTTGCTTTGGGTTTGGCGCATTCCATGTAACAGGATTGTACGGTCCTGGAATCTGGGTGTCCGATCCTTATGGACTAACCGGAAAGGTCCAATCTGTAAATCCAGCGTGGGGTGTGGAAGGTTTTGATCCTTTTGCTCCGGGAGGAATAGCCTCTCATCATATTGCAGCAGGGACATTGGGCATATTAGCGGGACTATTTCATCTTAGTGTCCGTCCGCCACAACGTCTATACAAAGGATTGCGTATGGGAAATATTGAAACCGTCCTTTCCAGTAGTATTGCTGCTGTCTTTTTTGCGGCTTTTGTTGTTGCTGGAACTATGTGGTATGGTTCAGCGACTACTCCGATTGAATTATTTGGTCCCACTCGTTATCAATGGGATCAGGGATATTTCCAGCAAGAAATATATCGAAGAGTTGTTGCTGGGCTAGCCGAGAATCAAAGTTTATCCGAAGCTTGGTCTAAAATTCCTGAAAAATTAGCTTTTTATGATTACATTGGGAATAATCCGGCAAAAGGGGGATTGTTCAGAGCGGGCTCGATGGATAACGGGGATGGAATCGCTGTTGGATGGTTAGGACATCCTGTCTTTAGAGATAAAGAAGGCCGTGAACTTTTTGTGCGTCGTATGCCTACTTTTTTTGAAACATTTCCAGTTGTTTTGGTAGACAGTGACGGGATTGTTAGAGCCGATGTTCCTTTTCGAAGGGCGGAATCGAAGTATAGTGTCGAGCAAGTAGGTGTAACTCTTGAGTTCTATGGCGGTGAACTCAACGGCGTCAGTTATAGTGATCCCGCTACTGTTAAAAAATATGCTAGACGTGCTCAATTGGGTGAAATCTTTGAATTAGATCGTGCTACTTTGAAATCCGATGGTGTTTTTCGTAGTAGTCCAAGGGGTTGGTTTACTTTTGGACATGCTTCATTTGCTCTACTCTTCTTCTTTGGGCACATTTGGCACGGCGCTAGAACCCTGTTCAGAGATGTTTTTGCTGGTATTGATCCAGATTTGGACGCTCAAGTAGAATTTGGAGCATTCCAAAAACTAGGGGATCCAACTACAAAAAGACAAGTAGTTTGATACAAGATTGCTCCCTTATCTATTTTTTTTTTTTGACATGGGGTTACCGGAGACATTTTGATCTTAATCGCCGACTTGTCTTTGAGTCTTGCTCCTTCTTTAATCCAGGAGATGGCTCCAAATAAACAGGTACGGAAGCTATAATTGTAAACCACAATCAAATCTATGGAAGCATTGGTTTATACATTCCTCTTAGTCTCGACTCTAGGTATAATTTTTTTCGCTATCTTTTTTCGAGAACCACCTAAAGTTCCAACTAAAAAGATGAAATGATTTTTCATTATCTCGCTTGAAGTAATGAGCCTCCCAATATTGGGAGGCTCATTACTTCAACTAGTCCCCGTGTTCCTCGAATGGATCTCTTAGTTGTTGAGAAGGTTGCCCAAAAGCAGTATATAAGGCATACCCAGTAAAACTTACAAGTAAACCAGATATAAAGATGGCAACTAGGGTTGCTATTTCCATTATTATAGAATTTCAAGATCACAATGGATCTATGAGATAAGATTACTTATTTACAATGAAATTCTATACAAAGTCAACAGATCTCAATGAATACAAAATAGGATTTATGGTTACACAAAGCGTTGAGGGTAGTTCTAGATCTCGTCCAAAACGAACTGGTGTAGGGGGGTTGTTGAAACCATTGAATTCGGAATATGGTAAAGTAGCTCCTGGATGGGGAACTACTCCATTGATGGGAGTCGCAATGGCCTTATTTGGAATATTTCTATCTATTATTTTAGAGATTTATAATTCTTCCGTTTTACTAGACGGAATTTCAATGAATTAGATTTCTCAGAATCACTAAGTCCTAGCTTTGTTTTGCTTTTCACTCTAAAGAAAAGCGTTTAGGCTTGTATTTTGGGTCCGTTTTGGCAGTTCGACCGCGGAATTTTTTTGTTTCTGTATTTGCGGAATATGAGTGTGTGATTTGTTAGAATTGATCCTATTGATAGTACAGAGAACAAGTCTGTCATCTTGATAGAGATGCTTTCCCTCGTCAGATATTCATTCTAGTATCTGGAGCACGAAATATATGAAATAGATTACGAAGTATTAGAACTATGATTCATACTTAATATTCAGACCTCGCGGCCGGACTCCAAAAAATCTTTCAAACTCCTCTTCATGCTTATTTTGATCACAGGGCAAGTGTGTTTTTTTTTGTTATTATATCTATTCCTATTCAGTGAATAAGTGATGATACAATGGTTCTTACTCAGAGAATTGTTGGACTTAGCTTGAAGGTTTTATCGAATCATCGCGGTTCTAGTATGAATCTGGGGTTTCAATCGGTTCATGGGGTCTTAACAAGAGAATTCCTATCAAGCACTAAAAAAGAAAGTAAACCCATATTACAAACAAAAATAATAAATCAAAGAAAGTAAATAGGTAAATAGAAGATTCAAGAGGCCTATGACGATCAACATCAAGACGAATGCGCCAACTTGATATTTTGGCATTATAACCACAAAAAATAGTTTCAAGAATAGTTTTCGGATTTTTTTTTGTTCTTTTATATCTTATGAGAAGATTGAATCATAGGATTAAGACGTTTCTTTACTATTACACATATTTGTTTCCACGAGTATTTTGGTCTTTCTGTTTGAGCTGTACGAGATGAAAGTCTCATTTACGGTTCGTGGAGGGGGAGTCCCCTTGGGTTACCTATCTCAATAAAGTCTATGATTGGTTCGAAGAACGTCTTGAGATTCAGGCGATTGCAGATGATATAACTAGTAAATACGTTCCTCCTCATGTAAACATTTTTTATTGTTTAGGGGGAATAACGCTTACTTGTTTTTTAGTACAAGTGGCTACGGGGTTTGCTATGACTTTTTACTATCGGCCAACCGTTACTGAGGCTTTTGCTTCTGTTCAATACATAATGACTGAAGCCAACTTTGGTTGGTTAATCCGATCAGTTCATCGATGGTCGGCAAGTATGATGGTCCTAATGATGATTCTGCACGTATTCCGTGTGTATCTCACCGGTGGCTTTAAAAAACCCCGTGAATTGACTTGGATTACAGGCGTGGTTCTTGCTGTCTTGACCGCCTCTTTTGGCGTAACCGGTTATTCCTTACCTTGGGACCAAATTGGCTATTGGGCAGTAAAAATAGTAACGGGTGTACCGGAAGCTATTCCTGTAATAGGATCCCCTTTGGTAGAGTTATTGCGAGGAAGTGCTAGTGTGGGCCAATCCACTTTGACTCGTTTTTATAGTTTACACACTTTTGTATTACCTCTTCTTACTGCCGTATTTATGTTAATGCATTTCTTAATGATCCGTAAGCAAGGTATTTCCGGTCCTTTATAAATAAAGGATATAA